CATAACATAAAAATTGGAAAGTTATCCAGTCAACATAATCAAAATATTATATTCATAGAAATTACAAAAGGGGATCCTTGGTTCTGATCTGATGTTTCAAACTACTCTATTCTTTCTTTTGTTTCTTATGATGTGATGTTTTTGTTTGAAGACTTGAATCTATTGATTGATTCATAGTTTCCGTCGTTTATCCATAATATTAACTCTTACGAAAGAACAAGAAAGAAGGAATCAATCGATTTTCTGTATAATCCATATTAGTATATAAATGATTTATTTGCAGGATGTCTTATCTGTATAAATCATATATATATTAATAGAACCTCACTCTATAAAAACTATACTCTAAAGATAAAATAAAAAAAAAACTGTGATGAGATAATAAATAATAATTTGGATATGTGGAAAAATAAAATATAATCTGTTTTTCAACCGGAAGAGTAAAAGTATCTTTTTGTTTGAATAATTTTTCTCTTTTTATTAAGTTATTAAGTAAGTTATAAGTTTAAAAGTTAATTGAATAATTTAATTGAAGAAGTTCTATTTGCTCAATGAATTACCCCCCCCCTAAACACACACCCCCCCCCTTTTTTGTTTGTCCACTACTTTTTATAAATCTAAATTATAAATTTAAACAAGGGGGTTTCGATAGACACGAAAAAGAAGGAATAGTAATCTTTGACGAACAGACGAAAAGGATAAAAAATCATTATTATTTCGATATAAGACGACACAAGAAAGGATTGATTTTCCACCCTTTCTTGTGTCGAATAGAAGATTAGGAAGACTAGTAATCCCTCCTAGAAGTATTTGTTCCTTTCGTTTATCCCGCCCTTTCCCTATATTCTTTTCCTTTGTATTTGTATGCCTATTGTCTATTACTAGGAATGGGATACAAGTAATGAATTCCAGACATCCCGCGAAAACAATATAAACAAAGCAAGCAAGGGGGTTTACAGAATTTTTTGATCATACATAATTGTATCGATCGACAAAAATTCGCGCTTTTTACTTTACCAATTCAATGTTAAGGGATCTCTGGATCTAGAAATTCATTTCGTACAATTGAACCTTTTCAAACTGTTTCTTTTTAAGAACCAAAAAAATTTGTGCCAAAATAACGGATGCCAAGAAGAACAAAAGGCCTTGGGCGCGTAATGGATCTTGAAGCACTATTTCTGCATCTCCCTGACCAAACCCTCCCACATTAGGATTGCTTGTTAATGGTTGATCAAGCTTGATGGATTCGCTCTCTGAAACAAGAAGTTCTGGTCCTGGAGGTATAATATCAACCACTTGATGTCCATCCGATACATCAACTATGGTTATTTCATATCCCCCCTTTTCTCTACGTACTATTCTGCTTACTATTCCTGCCGATGTAGCATTATAGACTGTATTGTTACTCTTGCTCCCATCAGGATAAATCTGACCCCTTCCTCTATTCCCACCTACATATATGGGATATTTTAAGAAGTGAACGTCTTTCTTCGTAGCAGGGTCGGGGGAAAGAATGGGAAAGACAATTTCACTATATTTCTGACCGGGAACAGGACCTATCACAAGAATATTTCTTTTATTGGGACGATAACTCTGAAAGGATAGATTTCCCGTCTTTTCTTTCACCTCGGGAGAAATACGATCGGGGGGGGCCAATTCGAATCCCTCGGGTAAAATGAGAACAACCCCCACATTCAAAGCCCCCTTTTTCCCGTTAGCAAGAACCTGTTTCAGTTGCATATCATAAGGGATTCGAACAACTGCTTCAAATACAGTATCAGGAAGCACAGCTTGCGGAACTTCAATATCCACGGGCTTATTAGCTAAATGGCAATTGGCACATACAATTCGTCCAGTTGCTTCCCGCGGATTTTCATAACCCTGCTGCGCAAAAATGGGATATGCATTTGAAATAGATACCCGAGTTATTACATATATCATGATCGATACAGAAATGGATCGAGTCATCTGTTCCTTTACCCAAGAAAAAATATTTCTATTTTGCATGGTCCAATCATTGATCCCGGAATTTCTACAATAAATTAGAAAGGTAGCTAGCTAGTATAGTTCCCTATCCACGAGTCTGCCATTGTACTGGAATAATTGTACTGGAATATAGGACGAATACCCTGAACAGGTAGAAGTATAAAGAATAAGTAAGATTGAAAATACTTTCTTTATTCTTTATACAATACACGAAGAAACATTCTGATTTGATTGATATCAGGAGATCAAATGAGTTCTTCATTCGTTCATTGAATGATAAATGACTACAAGTGAAGGAGATACACGATTTAAATAATGGAAGATCCAATATTTCACAATTGTATCTAGAATAACTGGAAAAGTGGAAACAAGACCGGATATAATTTGATCGTTATGAGCCAATCCAAAATCGTTGTAGACCGAACCAATCATAAGTTCCCAACCATGGGTCGAATGAAATCCGATCCATAAATCAGTAACTAAAAGAATCGAAAAGGCTTTTATTGTGTCACTCAAGTTATAGAGGAATTCCTGAACCCAAGAATTAAGAATGACAAGTTCTTCATTACCCAGAATAAAATAACCACTTAGAATAGCGAAACAGATTATATTTGTCGAGAAATTAAAAATGATATGGAGATGATACTCATTGTGTGTTTTGACTAATTGTATCGTTTCCTTGTGTATTCCTATACGAAGCTTTTGTATATGTGTTTCCGGGTATTCCTTTATCATTTCGTCCAACAGGAATAGTTCTTCTAATTCTATGAATCTTTCTAGAACATTTTTCTCTTGAATATCATTTAAGAAAGTTTCGGATTGCCGGGTATTCCACCAATTAATAACCCATGGTTCCAGACTTTTATTAAATGAGAGAGAGACCCACCAGGGCAAAAATACTATGGATACAATATATGGGAGGGAAGTCAATGCTTTCTTTTTTTTTTCATTTTTTTATCTGTGAATTGTTAATGAATCTGCTTCATTCGTCGATTCTATCTGATATTTCTCTGAACACTAATTCTATAACAAGGTATCAAACCTATGAATCTATTCCCATTTTTGTGTAAAAATTTAGTCCTTAGATCTAGAAAAAATATAGAAATAGAATAAGGGTCCTTTTCAGATGAAAAAAAAATAAGCAAATATGATTCCCAGAGATATCTCAATTGGGTAAATTCCAACTAATTTCATCTTCATTTGTTCTTGTCGATGAATACTCGAAAAACCCACTTGAAGTAACGAATATTATTCAGATTTCGAGACGAAAAAACTCCTTCTCGGATCAATTAATTATTTCGAAATGTTTCACCGCCTAACCAGAGCCCAGGAATAACGTAACGTATCAATTCAAGATCTTGGGTCTAAAAAGATGAATTCTGTATTACGAAATAAATGTTCGGATATGTTTGATGAATGCATACTTATTAGACTTTTTACTAGTATAAATTGGGCTCCATACGCATACAAAAAATGGTTTTTGGTATACAAAAAATTGCTTTTTATTATAGTTTAGTTGTTACATATGAGCTCTCCTGCTTTTTTTTTTTATTCTATGTGGGTTGCACCGCCAACGGAAGGGGGAAATAAAATCGAATATGTTTTGTTTTGCTCGAATGAGCCTTATCTTATGAAGAAACTTCAATTGTATTAAAAAGGGAATTAGCAAGTTCCTTCCCTCATACTGAGAAAACATTAATTCTTCAGTTCATTTCAAAATACTTCAATTGGTACGCGCAAGAAATAGGCTAATTCGGCAGCCTTTTGTTCAATTTCTCGCGGAGTAAGATTCTCATCAGTGCCAGTCAAGGGAATGGCTCCTTGGCCTCTGATTTCCATATAAAGGACACGACGAGGATAAAGACCCTCTTTAACCTCCATTCTGATGGATTGGATATCTCTCATAAGGAAACGAAGGAAAATGCGACGATTTATTCCAGGAAATCCCCAACGAAAAATACAAACTATTCCTTCTTTTCTATCAAATCGGTCATAACCACTACCTACATTCCACGCAATTGTACACCACAAATAGGAGCTAATGAATAGACCCGCGATCCCATAGAAAGACATCACGATTCCTTGTGGAAAAAAAATGATTTGCTGAGATGGAAATACGGATATCAGATTCCTACCAAGATAACTGGAAGTTCCAACCACTAAGAATCCTAATGAACCCAAAAAAAGGATACAGGCCCAACAAAAATTACTTGTTTTTCGAGACCCCGTTATAAGTTCTATCCAGATATGTTCTGATCGCCAGTTCATACTATACTTATACTATACTAGATCTAGTTGTATTCGATTGGAATTGAGAGAATAACCCAAATGAATTTTACTTTACTTTTATTGACCCCGAAGTAACTCTCATCAACTAGCACTATTTTGACGGGAACTATTAGGAGTAATTGGTTAGATACATTGACTTTCTATTTAAAATATTCGCCGATCCATTTTTAACCAGCTATACCCGCATATAATATGCATGCATTTATGCAGATATCATGTATCCGTATGTGTATCAGTCTTTCATTTGTGTTCGGAAAGCGCCACATATCGTACCATATTACACTAATATAAATATCTGTATTATGATCCAGTGTTGAAATAAATTGATGAGATTTGGTCCCATCGAATCTAGACAATCTTATTTTTTTGGACATGAAGAGATAAAGAAGCCATTGCAATTGCCGGAAATACTAGGCCCACTAAAGGCACAAAAATAGAGGGTAAGTTGAGATCTGTCATAGAATGGGTGCCCCAATTTAATATTTGTACCTATTATAAAGATATCTTATGATAAGTATATCTATTATAAATAATATTAAGTAGTTAATAAGTGCAAGGAATGTAGAACTGAATTAAGTGTACCTATTCATCTTTCTACATAAATATGTATGATAATTCACTTTAATTTAATATAATATAAGAAATTTTTTATTCTTCTTCTCCCATCCTTTTTTTTTCTTCTTTATATTTTTCTAATAAGGGGTTTAAAGAGTTTATTATGAGTTCGCGACTTTCACTAATCCGATCCAACAAAACAAACGGTGACTCGATTCTATAATAAAAAGGGGGGGTTCTCGGTAGATATAGAAATCATTTCTTTCTATTCTATATGCCCTCTATATTTCTTATATAATCTTATATAAGATTATATAAGAAATTATAAATGAATATAATATAAATTATAAATAAGATATATTATTGTCTATATTAATATTGTCTGTCCATATTAAAATTAAATTAATACGCAAGAAAGCCGGATAAAATTCTTTTTATTTTCTTTCTGTCTTTCCTTTCCCCAATTCCTCGGAAGGAGAAACTCACTCTTTTATCTTTTTTTTATCCTATTCTATTGCTATTGATTGATAAAGGGTTCCTGATTACTAATCATGAATAGGGGTAAGATAAAAAATGGATCTGGAGGAAAAGATCAAAAAAAAAAAAAAATTATCCGAAACTTCTGACTCTTACTACAAGTAGAACTTATGTCACCAAAGAAAACACCATTCTTCTTAAGTTTTTTTTTGATTATGATGAACTAAATAGAAATACTCGTTCGCTACAAATAATTGAATCGAGTGCTATACTTTAATTTTTTGAATTTTGATTCAGAGGAAAGAAACCGTGGAGCTGAAATAACTCACTCAGAACACCTTTTAAAGGATTACGTGGTACGATTGGGTCGAATAAGCCCTTATGGAATAAATACTCAGCCGCTTGTGAACCGTCGGGTACTGTTTTATTCAATGTTTGTTCAATTACTCTTTTACCCGCAAATGCAATGTAGGCATTTGGTTCAGCAATAATGACATCTCCCAACATACCAAAACTGGCTGTTACTCCACCGGTTGTAGGAGATGTAAGGATTGATACATAGAATAACTTTTTATTTGATTGATAATCATATAAAGCAGAAGATATTTTAGCCATTTGCATCAAGCTCAAACTTCCTTCTTGCATGCGTGCTCCCCCAGAAGCACACACAATAATGACAGGTAAAGATCGATTAGTAGCATACTCGATCAAACGGGTGATTTTCTCGCCGACTACGGATCCCATACTACCTCCCATGAACTGAAAATCCATAACCCCAATTGCTATCGGAATACCATTTAGTTGACCTATGCCTGTTTGAACAGCTTCAGTTAAACCTGTCTTTCTTTGATAAGAATCGATACGATCCTTATAAGGTTCTTCCTCTGAATGAAATTCAATAGGGTCCATAGAGACCATATCTTCATCCATAGGATCCCAAGTGCCCGGATCAATCGAAAGTTCGATTCTATCTGAACTACTCATTTTCAAATGATATCCACACTGTTCACAAATATTCATTTTTGACCTAAAAAATTTTTTATAATTTAATCCATAACAATTTTCGCATTGAACCCATAAATGTCTGTATTTTTTATTTATATCGAAATCATTAGACCTTCCTCTTATATTGAAATCGCTGCCATTACTACTAGTTTTTATATTAGAATTCCCGCTTTCACTACGACTTACACTTTCAGTACAAATGAAACTATAAATATAACTGTTACTGTAATTGTCGGTACCGCCTGAAATAGAACTATTAATACTGACTTCAAAACGAAGATAACTATCAATGCAACTATTAATGTGATTATTCCAACTAGATTGAGTATCATACATGTAATGATAATAGTAGTGATTCTTACTCTTAGACCCACTATTCAAATAACTAGAAAAAAAACTTTCTAGTTCACTCAGAAAAGAACTATCATTGTCAATCTCAAAAATCTGATTTTCAATATCAAAATATACAGAATAACTGTCACCATTACTATCCCTAACTAAAAAAGTGTCATCAGAGATTAAACTCCAAATATTCCCGATATCCAATAAATAATCAACATTACTGAAAGTATAACTGCCGCTATTACTCCAACTAGGAGTGTTTTTACCCGTATCATTTATAATGGGTTCTTCACTTCCACTGGTATTTCCAATAGCATCAGAACTATCCATTGATTTACTTAGCCCACACCTATGTTCTAACTTTTCGTTAAACAACATCGAATTGAACCACCATTTTTCCATAGAGTCTTACCCGCTCCCTATTTGATGAAAATACAATAGATGAATAGTCATTCGATGAATAATAATTTTACCATTTTATTTCCTATCAGAATTAAGCATATGGATTCAATCACTAGGATTGTTAACTAAGAACGAGTGAGTATTGAAAGAAATGATTCTCCCTTTTTGGGGAATCCGGGGGTATCACTTCGATATACATATATATATATATTATGATAGAATCTTTTCCTCAATTATAACTATAAAGACAGGTTTCTCTCATGTCATGTACAAATTATCAAGGAAAAGATAAATAGTTCTTTCTTTTCTTCCTATAAATGAAGAATTCATTCTCGTATAATCTCGTATCGTATAATATAATTAAATAATACGTTTGTATTGCAACATGGAACGAAAAAGACAATATACAGGATGGGTGGAAGGAGCCCTTCCCTGGCTTGATCT